CGAGAATTTTGATGAGTATCCAGTATCATTATTATATTTATATTAACCACATGTCAGGAACCAGATTTGAACTGGTGACACGAGGATTTTCAGTCCTCTGCTCTACCAACTGAGCTATCCCGACTCTTCCCGATGCATCATTCCCATACTACTAAAAGGCTTGGGCCTATGTCAATTCAATTAAATAGATTCAAAAAGCATTACAAACTCTTACCCAGGCCCTGGAATTTTTTTGATCTTCAAAAAGAATACTTTTTTTTAGTTAAGTTTAATTCAAACTAACGATATGGACTGTGAATGTTTCAAATAGGGATTCCTTGCTCATAGATGTTTATTTGTATGTATATCGTACATATCACAAGACTTGTGATAAGAGAGAAACATTTCTCTGCCAAGTTTTTTGTGTTTGTGTAAAGAGTAGAGTGAATGAGAAACATAGCGAATTTTGAACCGCTGCAAAAAATAGTATAGTTAGGAAGTAAAACCAACCTTTTATTGGGGATAGAGGGACTTGAACCCTCACGATTTCTAAAGTCGACGGATTTTCCTCTTACTATAAATTTCATTGTTGTCGGTATTGATATTGACATGTAGAATGGGACTCTATCTTTATTCTCGTCCAATTTGTTAGTTCTTCAAAAGATCTATCAGACTATAGAGTGACTGATTTGATCAGTGAATATTTTATTCTTCCACTTGGAATCGATTCACAATAATTTTTCAATCTTTCATATAAAAAAATGGATTCGGATCTCATTAATCTTTGCTATTTCAGTACGTCTACGTATGTATATTGGTTCATCCTTTCCGGAGTTTCAATAGAAAGATTCCTCGACCAACGCAGTTAACTCCATTCGTTAGAACAGCTTCCGTCGAGTCTCTGCACCTATCCTTTTTTTCTTTCTGAATCCCCCCTTTTTCTGAAAACAGGATTTGGCTCAGGATTGCCCATTTTTAATTCCAGGGTTTCTCTGAATTTGAAAGTTATCACTTAGTAGGTTTCCATACCAAGGCTCAATCCAATCAAGTCCGTAGCGTCTACCAATTTCGCCATATCCCCCTTTTTTTACGATCTCATTGGGATGCCATCCCCTTCCTTCTTTCAGTTATGCTAGAGCCATTGAATTTGAATTTGTTAGATACGGATTCCTATATAGAAAAATATAGAAAAAAATGTCTCCTCCTAGTTGTTTGCGATTTCTTTTCTATCCACTTTCATCTTTATCAGAGGACCAGCATTTGTTCCAATCAGAAATGATTCTATTATTGATGTATCTGCAATTCAATATGGATGGATATATACTACATATATATATGCCCCCTTTCCTCTCACTTTTTACGTGATATTTTGAATACTCGAACGGTCGATTCCTTTTTGTCTTATCCCCTACCTTTTCGAACGAAACCGTAGGAATGTCTCATTATGATCTGGATTGTATCCTTAACCTTTCTCCTTTTTTTCCTTAGGACCGACCCATCCCATATCCCATATAGAATAAAATTCTTTTTATTTTCATTTTACTATAAATGAAGTACTATATCTAATCATTATAATATATAACTATATAACATAACTTTTTATTATTTTTTATATTCTAATTATATAATAAAATTAAAATAATATTAATAATTAATATATTTATATTATTCTTGTTCTATAATTAGAATTCAATTCTTTCTATATTCTATATTGAATTTCTTAAAAATTATGAATAGCTAACTAAGCTCCCAGCGGTTTAGGAAATTCCTATGCACAACACAATTTTGTTATGTAAGCCCGCTTAGCTCAGAGGTTAGAGCATCGCATTTGTAATGCGATGGTCATCGGTTCGATTCCGATAGTCGGCTTTTCTTTCTTTAGTTATTTTTTTTTTTTTTTTTTACTTTTACATGATGAATAATGTCTCCTTGAAATCAAGTTGAAATCAAGGAATATTGAAAAGACTTTTTCCCTCTTCTGGTCCCTGATCTATTATGGCGTAAGAACTTCCTACTATGAATAAAAAAGAATAAAAAACGGGTAGGAACTATTAGATCTCTATCGAACAAATCCGGAAAAAAGTATCCCTAACCTCCTACTAAATTTCCTATCCTATATATATATAAAAATATACAAAAAAGTCTGGATATTGAGAAAATTCATCTCATTCTTTTTTGGAGTACAATACAATACTTCAGTAGATGTCGCTTCGTTTATCGTTTAGTTCAGTCTTAATTTAGGTTTATTCTGTAAAATTTCATTTCAATAAAATTAAGGAGTATTTATGTCTCGTTACCGAGGGCCTCGTTTTAAAAAAATACGTCGTCTGGGGGCTTTACCGGGACTTACTAGTAAAAGGCCTGCGTCCGGAAGTGATCTTCGAAACCAATCGCGTTCCGGGAAAAGATCTCAGTATCGTATTCGTCTAGAAGAAAAACAAAAATTGCGTTTTCATTATGGTCTGACAGAGCGGCAATTACTTAAATACGTTCGTATCGCTGGAAAAGCCAAAGGCTCAAC